AGGAGATTCAATTAACCGAGATTCAGAAGCTGAAATTTCACCTCTCCCATCAATAGGTTTAGCCAGAGCATTTATAACACGACCTAAATAAGCCTCACTCACAGGTATCTGAGCAATTCTTCCTGTTGCTTTTACAGAACTTCCCTCTTGGATCATCAAACCATCGCCCATTAATACAACACCAACATTATTTGATTCCAAATTCAGAGCAATACCTATTGTACCTTCTTCAAATTCTACTAATTCACCTGCCATTACTTCATCAAGACCATGAACACGAGCAATGCCATCGCCTACTTGAAGTACAGTACCGGTATTTACAATCTTTACTTCTCTATTATATTGTTCAATACGTTCACGGATAATATTACTAATTTCGTCGGCTCGAAGGGTTGCCATTAGTATCTTTTTATTCTTTTTCGGAAGCAAAGGAAAAAAAATAATGCCTAAACTCTAAACTAAAGTAAAAGTCGAAAGGCTAATCCGTTATTTTTTCCATGGCCCCGAGGGTGTTAATATTGGCACTTATGGTACGTAAATGTAACTCGTTATTCAAACAACTATTAAGAGTTCCTAGAGCTCTTTGTAAGGCTTGTTGGAAAACTCGTTGTCGAACCTGATTAATCGCTCTTTGTTGTTCAAAATGAAGGGTTTCATTTTTGTAATTTTCTAATCGTTCCAAACTCTCACTAGTAGCCTTAATTAAATTGACTTTTTCCCGCTCTATATCAGAGTATCCATTCATTCGATACTCATCCGCTTCAATTTCCACTTTACGTAAGCGAGCCCGGGCTCTTTCAAGCTGCTCAATGGCCCCTTTACGTAATTCTGAAGAATTACGAATAGTACTCAAGATCCTCTGTTTTCGATTATCTAATAAATCATTTAATGAAAGTAGATTATCTTACCATTAATTTCCCAACTCCCATGATCTCTTCCCGAACCAAACATGAATCTTTCGATTCATTTGGCTCTCACGCTCAATCAATTCAATTATTTATTTTATGGGCATTCCCACCCATATCTTTTACTATAATGAGCCTACCCTCTCTCTTTTCTGTTCGTATTCAAAGATATTGAAACTGATATACAGAATATTAGGAGGGCTCTTCCGACCAGACAAAAATCCATAATTGTCAGCTAAAGTTGTTTATTTATTTGTTTTTTATTAAAAAAAAATTATTATATTTTCTTTTGTATTTCCCTTTTTATTAAAATCTTCATTAAATCCAAAAATGCCTCTTTTTATACATAGGTCATCGATTCGGCATTGGGTAAAAAGGGCAAAGCGCCCCTTTTTCTAAAAAAAGGTTTCAAATTATTTTATCAATATGAGTGTTCTATATCGTATGAATTATCAACTATTCATTTTGAAACCATTTTGCTACTAATGTAGTGGTAGAAAGAGTACCATGTTGTGCCTGAACTTCAAACAGTTTAGCTTTAACCATGTTAATGGTCTCGCATTATTGGTCGATAGAGAATCAAGATTTACCAATGAATCACGAAATGCTATGGTTCTTACATATGATTTATTAATTTATTCATAAGTAATTCGTCGAGATCGTGCACCTTTCTTTCCTATTTCTTATCCTAATAGAAATAAAAAAAAAAGAATCATAATAACGTGCAGCTGGTTGGATGCAACCTATTCTTGAAATATACAACTCGCACACACTCCCTTTCCAAAAAAAATCAATACACCAAGCACCACACTTAGATTTATTGGATTTGTTGCTAAAATATCGGTATTAAATCCGAAACTTCCGGCAGATGGCCAATAGCCCAAGGAAACGAAAAAATAGGTTATATTTTTCATATACTCTCCTCTTTCTTATAGATAAGACTACCAAAGAACATAGTTCTTTTTGTATCACCTCACTCGCCTCGCCCTGATCGATTTCTTTTTATTAATTTATTTTTTATGGGAATAGATTAAATCATCTAGTAATTTATAATAGTAATTTAGAATTTGAAAATTTATTATTTTTTTAAGTTCTCCATAAAAAGATTAAGATACTTATTAGGTTAGGTCTTAGGCCTCACACCAATTGCGAAATATTTCGTTTGTTGAAACGTTTCTTAGTAAGGGGTTTCCCTTGTACTAAGGGTGGGAATGGGAAGGAAGAAAGCGATCGGATCCGTGAATTCCTCATCCTCAAATAAACCCTTCCCGGGGTATTGTCTCATAAGTAATTGTTAGGATTAAAGTGTTGATATAATTAGAAGAAGCAAACGGCAAGTCCAAGTTAATAAAATAAACTAAGACTAAGAAAAAAGTGCATAACGTACGTTTTCACATTTCTAATTTTAGGATTAAATTAAACAAAAGGATTTGCAAATAAAAGTGCTAATGCCACGACCAGTCCGTAAATTGTTAAAGCTTCCATAAAAGCTAGACTAAGCAATAAAGTACCTCGTATTTTACCTTCCGCTTCTGGTTGTCTCGCAATACCTTCTACAGCTTGGCCCGCAGCAGTACCTTGGCCAACTCCAGGTCCAATGGAAGCAAGCCCTACAGCCAATCCAGCAGCAATAACGGAAGCGGCAGAAATCAGTGGATTCATAGTAAGTTCCTCGTACAAAAAAAATAAATGGTTAATGATACAATCAACCAATGCATTATTACTTATTTTATCACTACGATCTATCGGGTCAAAGTAATTAAAAACTCTGAATTGAAATTATAATATTAGTGAATCGTCAGAATGACTTCGATATCTCTTTTTTTTTTTTTAGTTTCTACTCATAATCAAATCTTTGTAAACTCATATGCATATAGTTCTACTTATTGCATTTCTTAGTTTCGAACCATTCTTTCATTCAATATCTTCGTTCTTTAACTTACTTTCTATATCCATACGTTCATCTGTTTTTTCATTCAATCTACAATTATAGACGAAAGAGAAAGACTTATATTGTATTGTAATCCATCTAAACGAAATGCAGTGTGGTTAAAAAAAAAAAAATAAAAGAATCAACATTCAATAATAGTAATAATAAATAGTATTATAATAATAATATAAATATAAAAATAGATATTAATAATATACTGGGAAATAAATAGGAATAAAATATAGAAATATATAATATATAATCCATAGGGATAATCCCTATATAACTAATAAATATCTAATATCACATATACATTTGTTTCTTCCATAATGTAAACCACCTGCATTTTATTTTATATTGAATTGAATTTTAGAATCATTCTTCGAAACATATCTAAGGGTTAAACTTATAGATATTACATATATCTAGTTTGACTTGACTCCTTAACCCATATTTTTCCAATTCCGTAATATCGTCTGTCTTCCCTCTTAATGAGATTAGGTCATCCATACATATATAGATACAAATATATATGTATTATGTTGCCCAACCAAGTGCGTATTTGGAATCATGCATGACTTCGGGTAAGTGAAAAAAGACTATTAAAAAATAAAAAAGCTAATCAATGATGACCCTCCATGGATTCACCTATATAAGCCGCGGCTAAAGTTGCAAAAATAAGAGCTTGAATACCGCTTGTAAATAATCCAAGAAACATAACGGGGATAGGAACTACTGAAGGTACTAAAGAAACAAGAACAACAACTACTAATTCATCAGCCAATATATTCCCGAAAAGTCGAAAACTAAGAGATAAAGGTTTTGTAAAATCTTCTAGGATGTTAATTGGTAAAAGTATTGGAGTTGGTTGGATGTATTTCCCAAAATACCCCAATCCTTTTTTGGTAAGACCCGCATAAAAATATGCCACTGACGTGAGTAAAGCTAAAGCAACAGTAGTATTTATATCATTCGTGGGCGCAGCTAACTCCCCATGAGGTAACTGTATAATTTTCCAAGGTAAAAGAGCACCTGACCAGTTAGAAACAAAAATAAATAGGAACATAGTTCCAATAAAGGGAACCCAAGGGCCATATTCTTCTCCAATCTGAGTTTTACTCAAGTCTCGAATAAATTCAAGGACATATTCGAAGAAATTCTGACCGTCGGTCGGAATTGTTTGTGGATTCCGAACTGCTATGATGACTGAACCTAATAAGATAGCAATTACGACCCAAGAAGTGATAAGTACTTGGGCATGGATTTGTAAACCTCCTATTTGCCAATATAAATGTTGGCCTACTTCTACACCCGATATATCGTATAACCCATTGAGTATTTTAATGGAACATGGTATAGCATTCATATTGTCCTCTGATATAAATCGAATTTAAAAAATTATTTTGATTCAACCATCTCTTTCTCAACTCACCAACATTAATCATCTTTTAATACAAATTGAATTTTAGGATACTAAAAAATCACATAACATAATATAAATATCCCTATTTTTATCTCTATCTCTTTTTGAAGTTCAAGAATAGTAACCGATCCAATAAATCGATCGAGTTCCCAAACAATTAATTAATTTTATTATTCTTAATCATAATCAACGATTTCTTATATAGCTATAACGACCCTCGCAAATTGCGAATACTAATTTGTTAAGAATGAATCGAATTGAAGCTATAGCATCATCGTTAGCTGGAATCGAAATATCTGCGAGATCCGGGTCACAATTTGTATCAATTAAACAAATAGTAGGAATCCCTAAAATGACACATTCTCGAAGAGCCGTATATTCTTCTTGCTGATCAACGATGATTACAATATCGGGTAACCCCGTCATATATTTGATCCCACCCAAATATGTTTGCAAGGTAGATAATTTTCTCTTCACCATTGCTGCATCTCTTTTGGAAAGATGGTTGAGTTTCCCCATCTTTTGTTCTGCTCTTAAGTCCCTGAACTTATTAAGTCTCATTTCCGTAGTGGACCAGTTCGTTAACATACCACCGAGCCACTTTTTATTAACATAATGACACCGAGCCCCTATTGCAGCTGATGCTACTAAATCCGCGACTTTATTTTTGGTACCAACGATTAAAAAGGTTTTTCCACTACTTGCTGCATTAAAAACTAAATCACAGGCTTCTGATAAAAAACGAGCAGTTCTCGTAAGATTTATAATATGAATACCTTTACGCTTTGCAGAGATGTAAGGGGCCATTCTAGGATTCCATTTTCGAGTACCATGACCAAAGTGCACTCCCGCTTCCATCATTTCTCCTAAATTGATGTTCCAATATCTTTTTATCATTTTTCCCCGCATTTCCCCACACTTCCTCTTTTTTTTTTAAGCGACAAGGTACCCTGAAATAAATGATTGTTCCGACGGAACCTTCTACCGTGGATTGACCCTTGATATATAGCCCAAACCATTAATTTCTTTTAATTACTTATTTTTTTATTACTAAATTAATATAAATAATTGGGCCAACCTAACCAAATAGTTAAAGTAAAAAGAATGAATCTCTTCTTAGGAAAATCGCGTAAATGGTTGTTGTGATGTCCCATGAAAATTGTTTGGAGCACATAATTCTCTATGGTATAACAAAATATCTCCCATTTCCAACTCGAATAAATTTTTCCTTTTGATTTCCAAATAAATATTTTTGTTTTCCCTTGAATGGTGTACTAATTTTTTGAATCCAGTACCAACAGGAATAAGCCCCCCCAGAACAACGTTCTCTTTCAGTCCTTTCAACCAATCAATACGACCTCGTAAAGCGGCTTTTGCTAAAACTCGAGCGGTTTCTTGAAAACTCGCTTCGGATATGAAACTTTGAGTATTCAGGGATGTCCTCGTTATTCCCAATAAGATTGCCCGATAATTGATCGCTTCGTCTAAAGCACGTCCCGCTCGTTCCGCTCGCAACAATCCGATTAATTCTCCGGGCGAAAAAACATTAGACATTCCATCTTCTGAAACCAACACTTTTGATGTTATTTGACGTACAATGATCTCTATATGTCTATTATGGATCTGTACTCCCTGAGATCGATAAACCTTTTGAATTTTATTAACCAAAGAGATACGACTCTGGGCTATGGTTAACTCAGCTCCAATCAAGAATCCCCAGGGGATTCCAAGAATTCTTGGTATACGTTCATTCCAACTTTCGACTCTCTTTTCGAGGTTCATCGATATTGAATCAATTGAACGCACTTCTAAGACCTGTTCCACTTTTGGAAGACCCTGCGTTATGTCACCAGATCTTGATTTTTCATATATAAATGTAACTAGTGTCTTTCCTTCATAAAGGATTTCTCCATAATGACCATGAACTGTTGCTCCTGGGGTAGCCAAATAGGGCTTAGCCGATCTTATAACTAAGGAGTCAACATGAACAATTAAAATTTGACCGGATTTTTTTATGTGTGGCCTATATTTGAATAAACATGCATTTTCACAAATAAATTGCCCAAGGCAAATTATTGTGGATGTCTCTTCACCAGAATCGTGATGAAGAAAACAACAATTTAAATGGAATGGATTCAAAATTATATTACTGCATGAATTGGGATTATAAATTCTTTTATTTTCATCCATTAAACAATATTTAAGTACTTGAAGTACTTTAAAAGTCTGTTTAAAATTGTTAAGTAGTAAATATTTCTTTAACGAGATTTGATTATGAGTTAATAAATGGTAAGATGAATAAAAATTCGTTATTTTAGGTACTATTGTACCTAAGGGACCCAACAAATACCTAATTGGGATTAGGGGATCTAATTCTTTTATCGCATTGTTATATTTCGAACCCTTGAATGGACTAATTCGAAAACAGTTGGATGATGACAAAATTATCAAAGATTGGCATTCCTTATGTTGATTCAACAGCGTACCAATAGTTCCTTGCTGTTGGATAAGTAATTGAAACTTCGCCTTGGAATGAAAGGGATTGATATTGGCGCGATCTAGCCCCTTATTAGGAATCAATCCCGAATCTGTTATATTATATCTTTTTCCGCTATATGAAAGAGTGGACTTGACTTTGACTAACTCAATTCTTATGAAATCACGAATTAGATCATTTGTCCTTACCTCAACAAAGGAGGCATAAACCTCTTTTTTGGAACCATTTTGTTTTTGGTCCCAATTTAATACTAAGCAAGTCCGAACTAATTGAATACTTGTGTTATAAATTCCTCGAATTGACTTGCCATATTCATAAAGGATATAATTGACAATTCGAAGTTGGACATCATTCTTTTCCCGCAAGAGATCCTGAGGAAAAAGTGTTGCTAAATTTATCCCGTCGGCTATTTCATATGTGACTACGGGCCGAACCGAAACAAAATACTTTTTCTTGGTAGGTGTGATCCGCTGGACATAGATCCAATCTTTCAATTTTTTTGATTCCTTAGAATTTTTTTTTTTTCCTGTTACTGGCGGTATCAAAATGCCGCAGTGCCTGGATATCTTATCTGTCTCTCCAGGAAAATGAATATCTCCATAAAAGATTCTCAGTTCAATACTTTTTTTTTTTCTTTCCACTCGAACTAATCCGCCTATTCGACTTCTTTTATTTAAAGCAAGTCGTGTATATACTCTAATGATACTATTGTTCCGGACCATTATGGACGAGGATCCAGGTAAAATATGCACTTCTTCGGGAATGAAAAAAAACCGATCTACTTTCATTTGGTATTTCAGACTCAATTCTTTTGTTCCTCGATACTCAATCAAATCCTCTTTTTTTATGATTGAATCTACCTCCGCAGTCCCATATTTAGTAATTCCTGAACTGCTTCTTCTGTATCGTGGATCATCAAAATAAGCAAGAATACTATTTCTACGTAAAATACCATTTATGGGTATTTCAATTGAAATACCAAAACAGGATATTAGTTCTTTTTGCCATTCTTGATCATATTTTAATGGGATGATGAATCTATTTTTTCGCCTTTTCGCTAATAAATCTGAATTCTCTTGGAGAATAGACGGATATATTAAATTCCACTTACCATTGGATATAATTCGATTAGATATTGAATAATCAATGATTTCCATATCTTTTTTACTAGAAGTATCCAATAATTTATGTCTTACTCGATCATTAGTCATTGAGAGGTCAGAGATATATTTGTCTTCGACAGAAAAAGAATGAGCATTAATTTGATCTTGATCCTTGTGGATCGAAAAAGACATTATACTGGATCCGCGGGGGCCTCCTGCTAATATCCATAAATGACTTGTTTTTGGTAATAGATGAACATTACCATATGTATATTCGGGTGCATGGTAGACACCCGTACTCCAGTGCATTTCTCCCTCTGATTCAGAGTAAATATGTTTTCGGACTTTCTCTTTAAAATGAAAAGTGGACGTTCCCGCACGAATTTCAGCAATCACTTGTTCTGATTCTACATATTGATTATTTTGAACTAAAATCAAACTCTTTGGCGGAATATTCACATTATGGATAACACTCTGATTCTCAATAATTACATATAAATCTATAGAACATAAAAAAGCAGGATGCCCATGACGGGTACGCGTAGGATGAACAAAATCCTCATTAAATTTTATTTTTCCATTAGAAGGAGCTCGTACATGTTCGGCAGTACCACCTGTGAATACTCCACCGGTATGAAAAGTTCTTAATGTTAGTTGAGTCCCCGGTTCCCCAATCGATTGACCCGCAATAATACCTACAGCTTCTCCCAATTCGGCTAGGTCACCATGAGTGGGACTTCGACCATAACATAATTGACAGATCCAAGATGTGCTTCTGCAAGTAAAGGGGGTTCGAATATATATTGGTCGTGCTCGAAAAGTTATGAATTGATTGATAAGCCCAATCCCAATATCTTGATTCCTAGTGGCAATACATCGTAGACCTATATATATATCGTCTGCTAATACACGACCAATTAGTGTTTGGGCAAAAATTATTTCTGTCATCTCATTTCGAGGACTCACGGAAATACCTTGGATAGTACCACAATCTATTCTACGTATAATAATGTGTTGAACCACTTCAACAAGTCTACGCGTGAGATATCCAGCATCTGATGTACGTACAGCAGTATCCACTACTCCTTTGCGGGCTCCGTAGCAGGAAATTATATATTCTGTCAAAGAGAGTCCTTCACGCAAATTGCTTTGAATAGGTAAATCAATCATTTGTCCTTGGGGATCCGACATTAATCCTCTCATACCTACTAATTGATGTACTTGAGATGCATTTCCTCTAGCTCCCGAAAAGGACATTAGATGGACTGGATTAGAAGGATCAGTCATCCGAAAATTAGGATTCATTTCTTGTCTCAAATATTCGCTTGTGGCATACCATATCTCAATAGATTGACGTAATTTTTCTACCGCATGTACATTCCCATAATGATGGTGTTTCTCCAAAAAAAAACTTTGTTGTTCAGCGTCTCGGACTAACCATCCCTTAGATGGTATTGTTAAAAGATCATCTATTCCTAATGAAATAGATGTAACAGTGGCTTGCTGGAAACCCAAAGTCTTCATTTGATCCAGGATATGTGATGTATATGCCATTCCGAAATGATCTATTAATCTGCTAATAAGTCGTTTCATAGCAGTTCTATCTATCACTTTATTGTGAAAGACCAGATCGACCCGTTCTGCCATAAGTACCCCCATATTCCGCTGAGTAGGATTCGACAATGGACCTGAGTCAGTGATTCGAAAACTTCCTTTCCTAAATTTTTATTTGCGCATAAATTCAGAAATTATGATACCAGTGAAATTGGAGAGACCTTAATTCCCACAGGTATGAATATCTCTAATTTCTTAGTTTAGATAGTATATGAGTAGGCCCGGCAAAATCCCTGTATGGCTTCTTCTATTTCTCGATAAAAAAAAATATGACCGACGGTGGTTCGAATGTATACACAGCCAATTTCTTTTTTTACACTTCCTACTATTAGATAGTGCTCATAAATCTCATGATAAGTGCCCGAAGATTCATATTGAACTTCGACGGGAACTTCTCTTGAACCAATGACACGTTGATCTAGTCGCCACCGGAGCCACAAAGGACTATCTAAATTGATTCGTTTCTGCCGATAAGCTCCAAGTGCATCATAGAAACTACAAAAATATGGTTCTTTCTCTTTCGTATAC